TTTTATAACATTAACATAATGTGCATTTTTTAATGATTCTTTTCTCATTTATGGGATTTTATGAATCTACAAAAAAAACTTATCCACGAAGAAAAAATGGGCACAGTCTTTGTATAATCACCTAAAAATGGTAAAAAGTTTTTTTATTAATTGGGGTAAAGGTTAGGGTATATAGTGATACGAACTTATAGAAATAATGATTTAGAAAGTGATAAAACACATTTTAAACTTAATCAATTAATTTCAATGATCTATTAATTTTGACTATAGATCTTATATCCGCTCTTCTATATTCTATTCTATAGTATTCTAAATATATTAGAATATGTATAGATAGTATAAAATAATATAAAAAAAAAATACAAACTTTTGTTATTATCGAATTCGCAAATCGATGGGGAAAATAAGAATCCCCATCCTGAAAATTATAAACCATACTAAAAAAAAAAGTGAAACCTTGTGCTTGCTTTTATTCTTTTTTCAAACAAAAAATACTATTTTTAGATTTTCAAATTCAGGCAACAAAAAATTATTATTAGACTATAAGAGCAAAACAACTTCAATTTAATATTACTATTGATCGGATCAAACCATTAAAGAACATAAATTATGCCCTTTATTTTATTAGTTTATTGTTTTATATTATTTTTTTTATAGTTTATAGTTTTATAGAGTTTATTATAACTATTAAAAATATAAATTATATTGTTTTAACAATGTTTAAAATATTCGATTATTTTAATTATTTTAACTTTGGTAAATTATCAATTTTTTTATAACTTATAAAAAAAAAATGAAACTAGATTACTTTTCGAGTCAAACCAATTCAGATTTTTCCCAATTTTGGATTATTTATTTGTTGCACAAAAAAAACTTTTTGAATTCCTCGTAGAAAGAGATTTCCCTAACGAAAAGGCTTTCAATGCTGCCGAATATCCCTTCCTTTTCCAGATATTTTTTCGAATTCGTTTTTTTGATATAGAGGTGCGCTTTTTTGGAACTGCCATTAAAAAATTCTAATAGGTTATTCATTGCCAGGGTTGGATGTCAAAGACATCTATTGTTCAAAACCGATTGTTCTTTACTATTCATTATAATTATGGATCTATTTATTTTCTAGATTGTACTTCCTTCATAAAAATATGGATATAGAAAAATAGCATAAAATTGTACTAGCAACAAAAACTATATGGTAGTTTTTTTAAATTAAATACAAAAATTGTTTTTTTTTCTATGCCATATACAATCCGATACAACATCTACAACATCTGGAAGAAAGATTCGTATTTATTTTATTGGTACTCTTATATCTTCCTTCAGCTATATCTTCTATATCTATAGAATCTACTATGCAATAGAACTCGAATTGATTGAAGTTGATAAAAAAACAAATACAAAGAAAAAACCCGTGCCTTTATATCTCTGGTTAGTTTTTTTTTCTAATTTTATACATGGAATAAAATACCTAGAAATGGTTAATAAGCCAATCCCTATAGTTACTAATAAAAATTAATAAAAAAACTTTAGTAATTTTTTATATTAATTATTCATTTATTATTCATTTAATTGGGCAAGCTCAAGAAAAGAGTACATCTAATTTTATTTTTTTAATTAGAACGAGACTAGTAGTTAATCTGCGAAAAGGTACAAGATAGATTGTTTTATAAAAGCTATTTTAGGAATTTCTTCTTTTAATTTTATGTAAAGTCACGTGTTGGGGTCATAGTTTCTCTATCATAACCTTTCCGACAAATGGCTTTTATTGGAATAGAAGACAATCAATCAGTTCAAATTCGTTACTGATTCTGTTCTGAATAACCCATAAAATAACTTTTATGAGTCAAATTAGGGTTATTTATGCTTCATATCAAAAGAAAATACTGTTTTTGGTGAAATTTGTTATCCTTGCTCTATAGATATAAATAAATTATTGTAATACGTAACGGTAATGAAAATTTCAATTTTCATTTTTTGTATCTTCATAAAATTTGACTTAATAATTTAATAAAAATACTTATTTCTTTTTCACTAGTAACTTGGTCATATCGTTTGACCAATTCTAACCTCTTGATTTGAAATATTTGAGGTAGTTGAGAAAGATTCAGAATAATTAAAGCTAGAAAATTTTATTTCAGTTTTGTATATCTTAACTTTTTTTATTAACTTTTTATTAACTGACCTTTTTCAAAAGAAATAAAAGCCGGTGAATCAGAAACAATTAATTAAGATAAAAAGATTCTTTTTTTATGGAATATACATATCAATATTCATGGATCATACCTTTCATTCCCCTTCCAACCCCTATGTTAATAGGAGTAGGACTTCTACTTTTTCCGACGGCAATAAAAAATCTTCGTCGTATGTGGGTTTTTCCTAGTGTTTTACTGTTAAGTATAGTTATGATTTTTTCATCCCATATATTTATTCAACAAATAAATAACAGTTCTATCTATCTATCTGTATGGTCTTGGACCATCAATAATGATTTTTCTTTAGAATT